TTGAATTTGATAAATGCATTGCTTGTGAAGTATGTGTTCGCGTATGTCCTATAGATCTACCCGTTGTTGATTGGAAATTGGAAACTGATATTAGAAAGAAACGATTGCTTAATTACAGTATTGATTTCGGAATATGTATATTTTGTGGTAATTGCGTTGAGTATTGTCCAACAAATTGTTTATCAATGACTGAAGAATATGAACTTTCTACTTATGATCGTCACGAATTGAATTATAATCAAATTGCTTTGGGTCGGTTACCAATGTCAATAATTGACGATTACACAATTCGAACAATTTTAGATTTGCCTGAAATAAAAACTTAAGAATTCATTTTGATCGAAAAGAATGAAGGTTTTTGTTTGGTGAATAACTACAATTATATTCATAATTATATTGATTAGGGGGCGAGAATTTTGTTTGAATTGAATTTATATTTGAATTTATATTCATATTCTTTGAATTTATATTCATATTCAAAATAGATTTCTTTTCTATAGTCCATATTGATGATTTGAAAATAGATAGACTCAAATTACTCTTTCGAGAGATTAGGCCAATAACAATATCTACATCAATCCATATCCATGAAAATGGAATTTTTCAAATTTAATAATTAAGAACTATTATAAAAGTAGAGTTACTTCTTTTTTCCTGACCGGGTCAATAAAGTTATGCAAGATTTTGATTTATTTATCTCTTATTTTATATATAATGGATTTACCTGGACTAATACATGATTTTCTTTTAGTCTTTCTGGGATTGGGTCTTATATTAGGGGGGCTGGGAGTAGTATTACTTGCCAATCCCATTTATTCTGCCTTTTCGTTGGGATTGGTTTTTGTTTGTATATCGTTATTCTATATTCTATCTAACTCCCATTTTGTAGCTGCTGCGCAGCTCCTTATTTATGTAGGAGCCATAAATGTTTTAATCATTTTTGCTGTGATGTTCATAAATGGTTCAGAATATTCCAAAGATTTCCATCTTTGGACCGTGGGAGATGGAGTAACTTCCGTGGTCTGTACAAGTCTTTTTGTTTCACTAATTGCTACTATTCCAGATACGTCATGGTACGGGATTATTTGGACTACAAAAGCAAACCAGATTATAGAGCAAGATCTGATAAGTAATAGTCAACAAATTGGGATTCATTTATCAACAGATTTTTTTATTCCGTTTGAATTCATTTCAATAATTCTTTTAGTTGCGTTAATCGGCGCAATTGCTGTAGCTCGTCAATAATAACTCTTTAGAACTGGAAAAACCTTGTTATGAGCTATCACATGTATTTCCTTTTTTCTATTTGACTTTGTATATAAAATATAAATTCTTTATTAGTTCAATCTATTCCCAATATATTCCTTTATTACATTACTCGCTATATTCTAGTCAATCCGATTGGTTAAATTGTTGTTCATATTGAAATGAATCGAGATTGATAAGGAGTTGGTTAATGATGCTCGAACATGTACTTGTTTTGAGTGCCTATTTATTTTCTGTTGGTCTATATGGATTGATTACAAGTCGAAATATGGTTAGGGCTCTTATGTGTCTTGAACTTATATTAAATGCGGTTAATCTCAATTTTGTAACATTTTCTGATTTTTTTGATAATCGTCAATTAAAAGGAGCCATTTTTTCTATTTTTGTTATAGCTATTGCAGCTGCTGAAGCCGCTATTGGACTTGCTATTGTTTCATCAATTTATCGTAACAGAAAATCAACTCGTATAAATCAATCGAATTTATTGAATAAGTAATATTATCATAGAAATTCAAATTTTTATAATATAAATTAATTCAAATTAGCAGGTCTATCACGTAAGATATGATCATGTTATCATTATCACAAAGATAAGAAATCAAAGTATTTTGGCACTGTCAATCCAGAAATAGATTAAAAAAAACTCGGGGAACTCATCGATTCATCTAGTACTAGTATTGAAATATATAATTCATTTATCCATTTACTAGATTGAAACCTTCTCACGTTCAAAAATGGATAGATCCAATGTCGCATTCAGTAAAGATTTATGATACATGTATCGGGTGTACTCAATGTGTCCGAGCCTGTCCTACGGATGTATTAGAAATGATACCTTGGGACGGATGTAAAGCCAAACAAATAGCTTCTGCTCCAAGAACAGAGGATTGTGTCGGTTGTAAGAGATGTGAATCCGCCTGCCCAACAGATTTCTTGAGTGTTCGAGTTTATTTATGGCATGAAACAACCCGCAGCATGGGTATAGCTTATTAATACATTACAGAAACCCCTACTTGAGTCCATTTTTTTTTTTTACCGCCAAAACCTGTGCTCAAAAATCTCTTATTTTGGGGCACAGGTTTTTCTGGTCCAAGTGTATCTTGTCTTTACCACGAACAAATTTCCTTGGTTAACAATAATTGTAGTTTTACCAATATTTGCAGGTTCCTTAATTTTCTTTCTTCCCCATAAAGGAAATAGGGTAATTAGGTGGTATACTATATGTATATGCATGTTAGAACTTCTTCTAACAACCTATGCATTCTGTTATCATTTCCAATTGGACGATCCATTAATCCAACTAGTAGAGGACTATAAATGGATCAATTTTTTTGATTTCCGTTGGAAATTAGGAATAGATGGACTGTCTATAGGACCCGTTTTATTAACAGGATTTATCACTACTTTAGCTACTTTAGCAGCCTGGCCTGTTACTCGGGATTCTCGATTATTTCATTTCTTGATGTTAGCAATGTACAGTGGTCAAATAGGATCATTTTCTTCTCGGGACCTTTTACTTTTTTTCATCATGTGGGAATTAGAATTAATTCCGGTTTATCTACTTCTATCCATGTGGGGAGGAAAGAAACGTCTCTACTCAGCCACAAAATTTATTTTGTACACGGCGGGGGGTTCCATTTTTCTCTTAATGGGAGTTCTGGGTGTCGGTTTATATGGTTCTAATGAACCAACATTAAATTTTGAAACATCAGTTAATCAGTCGTATCCTGTGGCTTTGGAAATCATATTCTATATTGGATTTTTTATTGCTTTTGCTGTCAAATTGCCGATTCTACCCCTACATACATGGTTACCAGATACCCACGGAGAGGCGCATTACAGTACTTGTATGCTTCTAGCCGGAATTTTATTAAAAATGGGAGCGTATGGATTGATTCGGATTAATATGGAATTATTACCACACGCTCATTCTATATTTTCTCCTTGGTTGATGATAGTAGGCACAATACAAATAATCTATGCAGCTTCAACATCTCCCGGCCAACGTAATTTAAAAAAAAGAATAGCCTATTCCTCCGTATCTCATATGGGTTTCATACTTATAGGAATTGCTTCGATAACCGATACGGGACTCAATGGAGCTATTTTACAAATAATATCTCATGGCTTTATTGGTGCTGCACTTTTTTTCTTGGCAGGAACGAGTTATGATAGAATACGTCTTGTTTATCTCGATGAAATGGGTGGAGTAGCTATCCCCATGCCAAAAATCTTTACAATGTTCAGTAGCTTTTCCATGGCTTCCCTTGCATTACCGGGTATGAGCGGTTTTGTTGCAGAAGTGCTAGTCTTTTTAGGAATAATTACCAGCCAAAAATATCTTTTAATGCCCAAAATTGCCATCACTTTTGTAATGGCAATTGGAATGATATTAACTCCTATTTATTTATTATCTATGTCACGCCAGATATTCTATGGATACAAGTTATTTAATACTCCAAACTCTTATGTTTTTGATTCTGGACCGCGCGAGTTATTTGTTTCCATCTCCATTTTTCTACCTGTAATAGGTATTGGTATGTACCCCGATTTTGTTCTTTCACTATCAGTTGACAAGGTTGAAGGTATTCTATCTAATTATTTTTATAGATAGTTTTGTTTTCTTAAAAAAAAAGAAGGATTTTGATTCTCTTAAATTTTAAATAAAGTCAAAACAAAATATGAATTTCAATTTTTACCCAATGTACTTGGTCTTTGCGAGAACCGCGTGAATCACTATACTACTTGATTCACATGGTTCTCGCCGGTTGAGACAAGATTTTTATATACACCGTATTGCATTCTGTTTGTATTCTTAAGAACTTTTCTTGAATTTAACTATAGGTTAACGTAAATGAACCATAACTATGTAACCCTATTCCTAATAGATTGACCCCAAAATAGCATATCCAAATTATAAGAAAGCCTAGAGTCGCCACAATTGCGGAATTTGCTCCTTGCAAATTTTTCTTTGTTCGAGTATGCAAATAAATTGCGAATACGATCCAAGTAATAAAGGCCCAAGTTTCCTTTGGATCCCAACTCCAATATGATCCCCACGCTTCATTAGCCCATACTGCTCCTGAAAGAATACCTATGGTTAAAAAGATAAATCCTAGGCTAATCACACGATAACTCCAATAATCCAATTGTTGAATAAATTGGGCCTTGTAATAATTCTTATCAGAAAAAAAATAAGTTTTTTGAAAAAGATTGTTTCTTTCATTCTTGTATTGGATTTCGCCAAATGAAAACGCCTCATTTAATTTTAATAAATTCTTACTTTTAGAACTATAAAAAATCTTTCTAAATGTAATGACTAGAAGTGCTACTGATAATAATGATCCACAAAGAAGAGACGCATAGCTCAATATCATCATACTTACGTGCATTATTAACCACTCCGATTGTAGAGCAGGTACTAATATTGTAGGTTTGTGTATTTCATTTAAAAGACCCGAAGTAGCAAAGCCTTGGGTAAAAATAGTACTTGAGGCAGTTATTGTGGTTAAATCATTTTTTCTTATTTTGAAATAAGGCACTATATGAATAAGGGAGAAACTCCATGAAAGAAAAATTAATGATTCATATAAATCACTTAGTGGGAAATGGCCTGAATAAATCCAACGGGTGATTAATAATCCTGTTAGACATAAAAAAGTAGCTATCATCCCCTTTTCTGACGAATCATATGGTTTTATGCTTTCATTGCCCAATAAGGTTATCAAATGAAGTGTAATTACAATTGAAACAATAGAAAAAGAAATATGAGTTAATATATGCTCTAAAGTTGAAAATATCATAAAAATGAAAAAGGGGAGGGAATCCCCTATATTAATTAATTTAATTAATAAATAGAAATGGGGAATTTAATTTATTTTTATTATAGGATCTATTGGATCTTTTTTAGAAGATGGCATGCCGCCACTCGGACTCGAACCGAGATGCTCTAGCACTGCTTCCTAAGAGCAGCGTGTCTACCGATTTCACCATAGCGGCTTGCTCGAACTCATAATACCCTATTTATATTCAATCGTCGAGATTGAACAAGGCAATTCAATCAAATAAGTTTTTTAGTAAAGATTCAAATTGATAAAAAAATGAGTTCAAAAGTCAATTTGAAGGTTAATTAGTTTTATTTTTTACTTTTATTGTCATGATTTCTGGTTTATCTGATTTCATAAATTTGAAACAAAAAATAAATCTTATCAATTAATTTAAAATATGTCTATTTTGTAATTTAAAATATGTCTATTTTGGATTACTCCAAATTGACACAATAATATTGCAACAATTCAGTTATTTTATTGATATTGATTGGGCTGAAAATAGGAGATATATAGAAAACTCATTCCATTCCATATAGTAAATTAATTAAGAAGTCAGAAAGTTATCCAAAAATTTTTAACATGGAATCAATTAGTTTCAACACTTCATTAATTTGAACTAAAAATCTTATATATGGCCTTTCCGAGAAACATAAAAATTTTTCATTATTGTAAAGGTCGATGGGGAAAAGAAGACTCCCCACCACCAAAATTTGAGTGAAAATATACTAAAAATAAATAAAAAATTTTGTCTTTTTTTTTTAGAATTAAGAAAACAGAAGAATTCTTTTATAAAATATAAAATGAAGGGTCTATTTCATATTGATTAGAATAGGGACTGCCAATTATTCATTTTATATTCACTTTGATATTAACAAATTACTGAGCCCATTTTTTGAGTCAAACCCATTCTGATTATTCCGATATTTTAGGACTTATTTGTTTGTCGTACAAAAAAACTTTTTGAATTCCCGGTAGAAAGAGATTTCCCTAATGACAAAGCTTTTAACGCCGCCCCATATCCTTTCCTTTTCCAAATATTTTTCCGAATACGCTTTTTTGATATCGAAGTACGTTTTTTTGGAACTGCCATTTAAAAGTTACTCATTGTTATAGTTGGATGTGAAAGACATCTATTGTTCAAAACGAATTCTTCTTTCTTATTCATTATCTAATCTATTTTTTATCTAAATAAGATTCTCTTTATATAAATAAGATTCTCTTTATAAAAAGAAATATAGATATGTCAAAGATCCGTGAAAATTTGATCAAAAATGACTCGAACTAACAATAAAAAAATTTTTGATTCCATACACTATTCGTAAAACCAAAAATTTTTGGTTTGGAACTTTTAGTTCTCGTTGTTTATCTCTCAAAGTTATATCTTTAGAATCTGCTAAATCAAACTTAATAAAATAAATAAAGAACCTACTTAATAAAATAAATAAAGAACCTAAAAGACCTTTATTTTCCTCATTCTATACTTTATTTACATGTAATAAAATACCTCAAAGGATTGTAAACTTTGTTAAGTCTTTTTTAGTCAAACTTGATAAAAAATACACCTAATTTGATTGAAATAGAAAACAATCAATCCCATAATGAATTAGTTAATGAGTTTAAATAAACTAATGAAAATCAAGAGTTTTGATTAGACCGATGCCCTTAGTTAATCCTATAATTCATATCAAGATAAAGTACTCTTTTTAGCCTAAATTTGCTATATTTTCATTTTACTATTATAAGTATTCGTTTTTATATGTCACTTAATCATATCATTTGACCAACAGTAACTTCTTGTTTTGAATATTTGAACGATTTTAAAAAGACTCAGAATAAATATTAATATAAAAGTATTCAATAAGTTAGTGCATATCTTGATTTTTTATTGACTTTTTTCGAAAGAGGTAAAATCCGGTGAATCGGAAACAATTAATTAAGAATAAAAAACTTTTTTTATGGAACAGACATATCAATATGCGTGGATAATACCTTTTCTTCCACTTCCAGTTCCTATGTTAATAGGGTTGGGACTTCTTCTTTTTCCGACGGCAACAAAAAGTCTTCGTCGTATGTGGGCTTTTCAGAGCGTTTTATTGTTAAGTATAGTCATGATTTTTTCTATGAATCTGTCTATTCAGCAAATAAATAGCAGTTCTGTCTATCAATATGTATGGTCTTGGATTATAAATAATGATTTTTCTTTAGAATTCGGATACTTGATCGATCCACTTACTTCTATTATGTCAATATTAATCACTACTGTTGGAATTATGGTTCTGATTTATAGTGATAATTATATGTCTCATGATCACGGATATTTGAGATTTTTTGCTTATATGAGTTTTTTCAGTACTTCCATGTTGGGATTAGTGACTAGTTCAAATTTGATACAAATTTATATTTT